ATAAATTACTTCTCAATACAATTTCTTTTAAATTCATTAAAATTTCAGGAACCGATTCTTGAATACCTGCTATAGTAGAATATTCATGCGGGACGTTCTCAGATTTTACACGTGTGATACATGTTCCTTGTATTTCTCCAAGCAAAGCTCTTCGCATTGCAATGCCTATTGTGTCGGCTTGGCCTTTCATAAGTGGAGACAGAACAAAGCGCCCATAATGAAGACGCTTACTGTCTGTTCTTGATTCAACACAGTTCCACTGTAGTGTCCGAGTAGATACTCTTACTTTCTCTCGAACCATAGTAATATTTTTTTTTATTTGATTGAATTATTTATTTCTCTTGTTTTTCTTGAAATTTCTTCACTGTTCATTTCTATACACGTCTTTTTTGGGGAGGTCTACAGCCATTATGTGGCATAGGGGTTACATCTCGTAGAAAAGTCAATCGTATACCGCTTCGACGAATACCGCGTAATGCTCCGTCTCTTCCTAACCCGGGGCCCTTTATCATGACTGCGGCTCGTTGCATACCTTGATCTCTTACTGTACGAATAGCATTTTTTGCTGCAGTTTCAGCTGCAAAGGGTGTCCCTCTTCTCGGACCCTTAAAGCCGCAAGTACCTGCCGAGGACCAGGAAACCACGCGACCCTTTACATCTGTAACCGTGACAATAGTATTATTGAAACTTGCTTGAACATGAATAATCCCTTTTGGTATTTTACGTACACTCTTACGCGAACCAATACGCCTATTCCTACGTGAACCGACTCTCGGCATAGCTTTTGCCATATTTTATCATCTCATAAATATGAATCATATGGATATATCCATTTCAAATCAAAACAGATTCCTTATTTGGACACTGAGTCCTTTAGCAAGTCTGATTAGCCTTGTCTTTGTTTATGTCTCGGGTTGGGACAAATTACTATAATGCGTCCCCGCCTGCGAATTAGGCGACATTTTTCACAAATTTTACGAACGGATGCTCTTATTTTCATATTTGTCATTCCTCAATCTTCATTCTCAATCTACTTGTTGGTAGAAAATAAGTTTCTTGCATTTTTTCATTTCGAATCATATTGCATAAAACCCGCCTAATCTTTTGAATCCGTGTTTTCGAGTCGATAAATTATACGCCCTCTGGTTGAATCATAACGACTTACTTCAATTTTGACTTTATCTCCCGGCAGTATCCGTATAAAACTACGTCGGATCTTTCCTGAAATATACCCTAGGATCAGATCCTCATTATCTAAACGAACCCGGAACATGCCGTTGGGAAGCGATTCCGTAATTAAACCTTCATGAATCCATTTTTGTTCTTTCATTTCAGGTAAAACCTCCTTTTTGTATTAACTAATAGAGGAGAAAGGGTATTAGACAATTCACCTCTTTTCTTTATTTTTTTTACAAAGATAAAGAGGTTTTGGATCCCATGTAAAAGGATTACCATATATAACACAAGATTTCTCCGCCGATTCCTTCTAGTCGAGCCTCTCGGTCTGTTATTATACCCCGAGAAGTAGAAAGAATTACAATCCCCATCCCACCTAAAATTCTAGGGATTCGTTGAGAGTTAGAATAGATTCGTAGACCGGGTCTACTGATCCGTTTTAAATTTAAAAAATTTCTATATGGTCTTTTCCTATTCCTTCTATGTCGCAGGGTTAAAACTAAAAAAGATTTGTTTTTTTCTCGATGCTTTCGGAGATTTTCGATAAAACCTTCTCGAAGAAGTATTTGAACAATATTTTCGGTAATATTCGTAGATGCTATACGAACAACTCTTTTTCTATCCATATCCGCGTTTCGTATAGAGGTTAGTATCTCAGCAATAGTGTCTCTGCTCATGATGAACTTAAATTTTTGTTTCCTCGAATTTGAATATAATCAACATGTTTTTCTTTGTTTTTTTTTTTTTTTTTTTATGATTTATGATGATATATGAATTGAAAAAAGGTATATACGTGAGACACATTCAACGAATGAATCAAGTTCTTTTTCTATTTATTTCAAATACCCCAAAAAAAAGGGGATAAAAAAAATCAACATCTCATTGTATTTTACAATACCTCGGGAGCTAATGAAACTATTTTAGTAAAATTGAATTGTCTCAATTCTCGGGGGATTGCACCAAAAATTCGCGTTCCTTTTGGATTTCCTTCTTGATCAATTACAACTGCAGCATTGTCATCATATCGTATTATCATACCGCTGTCGCGTTTAAGTTCTTTACAAGTACGAACAATTACAGCTCGGACTACTTCTGATTTTTGTAGTGGCATGTTAGGTACAGCTTCTTTGATCACAGCAACAATAACGTCACCAATGTGAGCATATCGACGGTTGCTAGCTCCTATGATTCGAATACACATCAATTCTCTAGCCCCGCTGTTATCCGCTACATTTAAATGGGTCTGGGGTTGAATCATATTAAATTTTTGAGTCTATTCTTACGATGCAAAGGATGAAGAAAATAAAAGAAATATTTTTTGTCTAAAAAAAGAAACCCGCGGTTTTGTTTTATCCCCAAGACTCATTTCTCTCCGTTCTGTGTTTTTATCCCGAAATAAGAAATTGCGTTCGTATAGGCATTTTTGATGCTGCTATTAAAATAGCCCTTCTAGCTATATTTTCGGTTACCCCACCCATTTCATATAGTATTCGCCCTGGTTTAACAACAGCTACCCAATATTCAGGGGACCCTTTCCCCGAACCCATACGTGTTTCGGCAGGTCTTACTGTAACCGGTTTGTCTGGAAATATACGTACCCATATTTTTCCACCACGGCGTGCATTTCGTGTCATTGCCCGTCGACCTGCTTCAATTTGTCTAGATGTGATCCAAGCAGGTTCAAGTGCCTGAAGAGCATATTTGCCGAAAGAAATCTGATTACCTCGAAAAGATATTCCTTTCATTCTTCCTCTATGTTGTTTACGGAATCTAGTTCTTTTGGGGTTATAGTTGATGGTTGTTTCGGAATTCCATCTCTACTCCAGAACTGGACATGAGAATTTCTTCTCATCCAGCTCCTCGCGAAAAACGTATTCAAAATGGAATTTCAATTAATTTGAAAAACTATTCTAAAATTATAAATAATTTTTTTTTTTTTAGTGTCCCAATCAATCTTTATTTTCCTTTGTGCTTTATCTAAATCTAACAATAAAAAAAAAATTCGCGGGCGAATGTTTACTCTTGCAATCTCGATTTCAGTCTTAACCTCCGGTCGGGATTTCTGAAAGTTGATGCATTTTTTCTGGTTAATTTCGCCATCCAGACTAGTGAATTATTAAGATTCATTTGTTCAATAAAAGATTTTGCATTCACAAGTTCCTTCGTTCCCACCGCTTCGTACTTAATGGTTAGGTCCTAATCCTACAATGGAGCTAATAATGCAATTTATTCTCGAGTCAACCTTCTTAGTCTTTATTGACTCGAAGCTCTTTTTTCTTCTATACTGAGGATTCATTGACTATTTCATTATGGATGAATCCATTAGTATTGATGCTTTATTACACTGTTTTTTAGGATATGGCGCATAGACCTTACATGTTGGATTTTATAGCATTGCTATTCTTTTTCTCTCTTTCTTTCATCCTTCCATTTATCCGCACCTTTTTCTTTTTTTTTTTGCTTTAAACTTAGAATTTTTGAACGTCAAAATCTCAGTTGCTACAAAGATATGACCGATTTATCATATCTTGACTGGTTCGTTAGATCCAGATAATACGAAGTGATGAGTTGGTTTTCATACTACCGAGCTCGTATTTTTTTATCCTAACCCGAAAAACCAACGAGTCGCACACTAAGCATAGCAATTATACCGAAAGGTCAATCCAATTTTTATTAAACCGTATAGAATTAAAGAATAAAAAATTATAATTGCTTGCTTTGATTGGACAGAAAAAGAATTCATGAATTTTCCTATATTTTCATCAATCAATGGATACAAATTCTTCTTCCTTGTCTCTAAAAATCCAAATTTTGATACCTAATACCCCGTAGATAGTCCGAGCTGTATAGGAACAATAATCGATTTTAGCGCGAATGGTTTGTAGGGGAACCCTACCCTCTCTGATCCATTCGACACGTGCAATTTCTTTTCCATCGATACGCCCTGCAATTTGTACTTGAATTCCTTTTGTATCTGCTTCTTCAGATAATTCAATAGCTTTTTTGATTGCTTTTCGAAATGAAACTCTATTCTTTAATTGTTCGGCTATAAATTCTGCAATAATATTAGGGTTTCCATAAGGTTTTGCAATTCCTTTGATAGAAAGCTTAAGTTTTCGGGTTATATAATGAAATTCTTTTTGGAAATTTCTTTTGAATTCTTCAACTCCTTGCGGTCTATTTTCGGTTAATAACTTTGGGAATCCCATAAAGAGTATGACCTCGATCTCCTCTATTCCTTTTTTGATCTCTATACGTGCAATTCCCTCGGTCGCGGAGGATAGTGGTATATTCTTTTGTACATATTTTTTGACAAAATTTCTGAATTTTTGATCTTCTTGTAGACCCTCAGAATAATTTCTTGGTTGTGCAAACCAAAGGGAATGATGACTTTGGGTTGTCCCAAGTCTGAAACCAAGTGGATTTATTTTTTGTCCCATACCCCTCCAGTAATATCCACATCATCGTACAACGGATCGTATACCGGAGTTACATACTTGTTTCTAGATTTTTTTATCGGAGGATACTTAGATACTTGTTCATATTCATCTAAAGATATATCTTTCACGAAAACAGTTATATGACAGGTAGTTCTTTTTATTGGATAACTACGTCCTCGAGCTCGAGGTTTTAATTTCTTTGCCCTAGTCCCCTCGTTAACCTCAGCTTTACTAATTATTAAATTGGCTTCGTTGGAACCTATGCTGTAACTAGCATTTGCTGCTGCAGAATAAACTAATTTAAAAATGGGATAACATGCTCTATAGGGCATGAGTTCTAGTATCATAAGTGTTTCCTCATAAGAACGTCCGCGAATTTGATCA